TCGTGCTTCTCCTTGCGTCTTGCACTAGAACAGGGAAATCGCTACTAAAGCACTTTCTCTCATGAATTGAAAGAGTTCTATCTCATATAGGGTCAAAATGCTACGGCTTGCTTATACTCTTGCAAGCAAGGCGAGAAGCGATTCTCTTAGCCGGCATACCCGACGAATCAAAAAAGCTATAATAAGGCAATCCATGGGCATGGAACCCCGAAATAGCCAATCTACAATCAAACTTTTAATCAGGTCGAAAAATTCTTGCCGGTGGGTAGAACCAAGACTCATTTTAGCCAGGAGCTTACTTTAACTACTTATTTAGCTACTTTAGGTCGTTGTAGTCCATAAATAAGAATAAAACTTTATCAGAGCTTGCATTCGATGCCGTTGATTCAATTTCTTCACCACCGGTAGCAATAAATTCTAAAAAGAAGCTTCCTTCGCAGGAAAGATATTCTAGTAAATAGAAAACTCGCCATTCATTCATGAACTGTCTTGCCCGTGCCATCAAGAGCTACAGCTATATCTCTCGAAGGTGTCTTAGCTCCACCGATAGGAACTGCCCACCTATCCAGGTAACCTCACCCGTGAACCACGAACTACACTTACAGACAACCTAAGAAGAAACGGAGTATCACCCAGTTTTTCATAAGCATAAGAAGCACAAACTAGAAGAATAAACAAGAGATAACGCGCATACAAAGAGGATTCTTAACCGTTCGCGAAGAGAAGATAGTTGTTTTAGGCAAGGAAAAAAGCCAACCATAGCAGAACGCAATCAAAGCTTTCGTCCTTGGCCGCTCCTTCAACTGATTTCATTCATTCATAAACTCGCTTGAACGTGCCATCAAGAGCTCCAGCTGCAAGAGGATAGGATCTTTAGGCTGGGCACGAAAGCTGCATTGATTTGACTTCTTTGCTTCTGCTATTGAAGCGAAAAACCCCAAGAAAACTTTAGAAATTATCATTCTTCTTTGGCGACAAGGAAGGCTACCCCTGGGTAAAAGTACTAATCCGTCTATCTACTTACTACCTAACTAAGAGAATGGTATTTACTGAGAGAAGTAGTACGAGGAGCTAGATTGTTGCTGTCTTCTTTTTGGCAGTGGGATAGGGAAACTGTGAGGACTGAACTTTCACTTTCTTACTTGAACTCATAGCTCTTTCTCTTTTTATCTTTTGAGAGCTGTATGTAACTACAGTTCTTTATGGGCTGGGGAAATCTCCTAAATTACAAGAGAGGAAGATAGAGTTAGCATTGATTGGGAAGGAAGGAACTAGTAATCCATTTAAGAGGACTTTACCCTAGAAAAAGTAAAAGGGAGGGAAGGAACTGACTTTTTCTAACTCGGAATGAATTGGAAGTGCGAGATGCACTAATCGGAAAGAGACTCTCTCTTGACCTGACTTTCCCTATTGGCTTTGACTGCGGTAAGTAATTCACTCAAACCGATTCCATTTATGGATACTTGGAGGGTGGGAAAACTATTTCTTTTATCAGGATTAAAGGCTTAGCCGCCTGACTCACTCCGGATAGAAAGATTGAGGGGGTCAGACACGGCGGAGACTTTCATTGAATATGGGATTGAGACTACGACTGGAATGGAATTGCTCCGTTGATAGATCCAGATTCGCATCCGCCCATCTAAGAGATTTCTTCGTGCCGGGTCGTGAGCTATGTGGAGCGATAAAAAAAATGGGATCTATTGGGCTTTCACCTGCACTGCCTTCGCCTAGGACATTAGAAAGGGCGAGAAAGGGCTTGCTGCTGGTTCGGAACTCCCCTATCTATTTGAATTGATTTACAGCGCCTATTTTCAAGCTTATAAAAGGAATTGCTTCTATTAACTTTAAAGAGTGTCTCTCCTGTCCGGCTCGATATGAAGAAGGTAGGCTGGTAGGTGGGTAGGCTTCTATCCGACTAGTAGGACATGCAGTTCTCCCCTTAGCCTTAGGGCAGGCACGAAATCAATTAAGAGCTTCTAAAGAAAAGAGGACGACTTAAGACAGCAAGAACGGCCAAAAGAAGTAAGTCACTTGCAAGCCCAGGAAGAATTAAAAGAAATCGATGAATGTGTCCCGACCAAGCAACGAAGAAGCGCTAGCAGATGAGATTGGACCTATATAGACTAGGAAAGACAGGGAAAGACAGTCTTGGGGGTCCCCAAAACAGAGTGAGAACTAGCCCTTTGAGGAGCTCTCTAAGCTGTCTAACTCTCTATTACCATATGCAGAGGGAAACCAGGTTCAATAGCCGGATAGAGTAAGAAAACAACTAAATAGAAATGAGTACTTGCTACGGGTGAAGGAGTAAAGAGTTTCAAGAAAAAATCTCCTTAATGCGACTGCGGGAAGGCTGTTCCTGCTACATTTCGCTGGGGAAGAAAGAAGGAATTGAGTCCTTTCACATTATCACGGAAAAAGGGGATTGCCTATTAGTAAATTTTGACTGGAAAAAGACCCGGAACCCCATACCCTCTCATTCACTTACTATAGGCCGAGGAGC